AGTCCAACTCCTAGTAAAATAGGTACTGGAAGTGGAATGAAAGGGATGATCCATGAATATTGATATGTATGTTCCATAAAAAAAAACCTTTTTTTTTTTTTTCTTAAATTTTTTATTTCTTATTCACTGGTTTGTATATATATATATAATTTTTTTTTTCAAAAGGGACAAAAAAAAGCACGCGATTTCAAACCGAAATATAAATTATTTTAATTAGTATAATCCTTCATAAATCTTTGAAAAAAAAATATAAATTCAAATAAAAAAATTATAAGTGATTAAATAATATTAATATTACTAAGCTATTGCAAAAAAAAATTATTTGTCTTTTTTTTTTACTACTAAAATAAAATTCTAAAATTGTGATTTTCTACAGATATAGAAAAAGTTAATTTTAATTCCGTATTACAATAATTTATATACATATATTAAGAATAGAACAAAGATTTACATGACAAAAAAATACTTTATATTTTTTATATAAGAAAAAAACTTTACATAAAAATTTTATTTTAGTTTGATAATTTAGAATTATTAAGGAATTAATTTTAATTTTGGAATTGAGTGACTGTCTTCCAGTACACTAAGTGATTTTTTTTTTTTGCAAGAAAGATTATTATAATTTCATAATTTTATTGATAATATAATCTATTCAGTAGAGATTAATTAAATGAGCACTCTCGTCCGGATTTCAAACGTTAAATAAAAAAAAAAAAAAAAAAAGTAAAAAACCGTTGGGTTTTAAACTTTTGAATGTTTTTTTGTTTTTAAAAAAATATAAAATAAAATTTTAAAGAAAAAACTCAATATGGAGTACGAACGAATAGCATAATAAATGTCTTTGACATCCAATTATACCAATGAAAAACTTATTTTCATTTTTGAATGGCAGTTCCAAAAAAACGTACTTCTATCTCTAAAAAGCGTATTCGTAAAAAAATTTGGAAAAGGAAGGGATATTGGACATCGTTGAAAGCTTTTTCGTTAGGTAAATCACTTTCTACAGGTAATTCAAAAAGTTTTTTTGTACAACAAAATAAATAAAAAACACTATAAATAATTAGAATTATCCTAACAAAAAAGACTAATTTTTTAGAAAAAAATAATTAGGAACCAAAAGAGGAACAAAACGACAATATATAGATAAAAAGAAAGGTTAAAAATTTTTTTTTTTCAAACAAAGGTTAAAAAATTTTTTTTTTCAAACAAGGGATTCTTATTTTACCCATCACTAACTTGATGCAATAATAAAAAAAAGATCTTGTATTTCCTCTTAACGAGGAAATACAAGATCTTTAAGCTAAATCAATAGGTTCTTAAAATTAATAAATTCTAAGTGAAAAAGTGAAAAAATTTTAACTTTAATACCTTATAGGAATTATTATTTATCCGAATTGTTATATTCTTTACTTGGAATCAAATTGATAAAAGCATCTATCCATAATCAAGTGAATATTAGATAATAATAAAAAATATTATATTATTTCTAAGTGATAAAAAAATCTTATGTTTGTACTGTTTGTACAGTATAAAACGATGTAGTAAAACAGATAGTTTGATAATTATTTTTGTTATCTTGAGCAATTAGGCAAATATTTTTTTATTTAAAATTTCTAAGTTTTTTGGCGAAATTTTAATTTTTAGAAAAAGCATTTTTTATTGTATTCTATAAAAAAAAGAAAGTAAAAAAAGTTAATTTAAAAAATTTAAACTAACTAAGGTAAAAAAAAAATAAAGATCTTAATTGAATTAAAACCCCAAAAACCTATTTAAACAGGTTTTTATTCATTAAATTAATTGTAAATTCCATTGAATAGGCCTCTTTATTTATATTTTAATCTCGACGATTGAATAAAAACTTGTTAGTATTGTTTTGAACAAGTTGCCGCTATGGTGAAATTGGTAGACACGCTGCTCTTAGGAAGCAGTGCTATAGCATCTCGGTTCGAGTCCGAGTAGCGGCATAAGATCTTATAAAAGAGATATTATAAGTTTTATAATCAAAATAATACCCGACTTTTTCGAAAATCGGGTAAAACCTAGTATTAATTTATTAATTTTTAACATATTTTTGTTTATGATTTTTTCAATTTTAGAGCATATATTAACTCATATATCTTTTTCGGTCGTTTCTATTGTACTGACAATTTATTTTTTTACTTTATTAGTTAATTTAGATGAAATCATAGGATTTTTTGATTCATCAGATAAAGGAATCGTAATTACGTTTTTTGGTATCACAGGATTATTATTCACTCGTTGGATTTATTCAGGACATTTTCCATTAAGTAATTTATATGAATCATTAATTTTTCTTTCGTGGGCTTTTTCAATTATTCATATTGTTTCCTATTTAAATAAAAAAATTAACCTAAACGCAATAACTGCGCCAAGTGCTATTTTTATTCAGGGTTTTGCTACTTCAGGTCTTTTAAACAAAATGCCTCAGTCTTCAATATTAGTACCAGCTCTCCAGTCCCAGTGGTTAATGATGCACGTAAGTATGATGATATTAGGCTATGGTGCTATGTTATGCGGATCATTATTATCAATAGCTCTTCTAGTCATTACATTTCGCAAAGTTGGCCCTACTTTTTGGAAAAAGAATATAAAAGAAAATAATTTATTTAATAAATTTTTTTCTTTTGATGTACTTTACGACATAAATGAAAGAAATTATATTTTACTACAACAAAACATTAATTTTAGTTTTTCTCGAAATTATTATAGGTATCAATTGATTGAACAATTAGATTATTGGAGTTTTCGTATTATTAGTCTTGGATTTATTTTTTTAACCGTCGGCATTCTTTCAGGAGCTGTATGGGCTAATGAGACGTGGGGTTCATATTGGAATTGGGATCCAAAAGAAACTTGGGCGTTTATTACTTGGACCATATTCGCAATTTATTTACATATTAAAACAAATAGGAATGTTAGGGGTATAAATTCTGCAATTGTGGCTTCTATAGGCTTTCTTTTAATTTGGATATGCTATTTTGGCGTCAATCTTTTAGGAATTGGTTTACATAGTTATGGTTCATTTACATCGAATTAAATAAAAAAAAATAAAGGAATCCAAATAAAAAAGAATAGCATATATATATATAACTTCATATTTAAGTTAAGAAATATAATTTAGTTTTTAGTAGTAAATAATAAAGAACCTTTTGAATCATTGTACTACTTGATTCAAAAGGTTCTCACAATACAAAGACCAAAGACTTCTGATTACAATTCAATTGAATGCTTTTTTTTATTTCCTGAAAACTAGCCATAAAAATAATTAGATAAAATGGATTCGACCTTGTCACTTGCTAATGAGAGCACAAAATCAGGATAAATCCCAATACCTATTATTGGTATAAGAATAGAGATTGAAAGAAATAACTCTCGGGGTCCAGAATCAAAAAAAGAAAAGTTTTTGACATTAATTAACTTGTATCCATAGAACATTTGGCGTGACATAGATAATAAATATATAGGAGTTAATATCATTCCAACTGCCATTACAAAAATAATTAAAATTTTTGAAATAAATAAATATTTTTGGCCGGTAATTATTCCAAAAAAAACTATTAATTCTGCAACAAAACCACTCATGCCCGGTAATGCAAGGGAAGCCATCGATAAGATAGTAAACATTGTAAATATCTTTGGAATGGAGATAGCCATTCCACCCATTTCATCAAGATAAACAAGCCGAATTCTATCATAACTCGTTCCTGCCAAGAAAAAAAGTGCAGCGCCAATAAATCCATGAGAGATTATTTGTAAAATAGCTCCATTCAGTCCAGGGTCCGTTATAGAACCAATACCTATAATTATAAAACCCATATGAGATACAGAAGAATAGGCTATTCTCTTTTTTAAATTACGTTGACCAGGAGATGTTGAAGCTGCATAAATTATTTGGATTGTACCGACTACCATCAACCAAGGAGAAAACATCGAATGAGCGTGAGGTAATAATTCCATATTGATTCGAACCAGCCCATATGCTCCCATTTTTAATAAGATTCCAGCGAGAAGCATACAGGTACTGTAATGTGCCTCGCCGTGGGTGTCAGGTAACCAAGTATGTAAAGGTATAATCGGTGATTTGACGGCAAAAGCAATAAGAAATCCAATATAAAATAATATTTCGAGTGTGACAGGATAGGATTGATTAGCTAATAGTTCTAAATTTAATGTTGGTTCGTTCGAACCATATAAACTTATACCTAAAACTCCTATTAATAAAAAAATAGAACTTCCTGCAGTGTATAAAATAAATTTTGTAGCTGAATACAGACGTTTCTTTCCACCCCACATGGATAAAAGTAGATAAACGGGAATTAATTCTAATTCCCACATGATGAAAAAAAGTAAAAGATCCCGAGAAGAAAATGATCCTATTTGACCGCTGTACATTGCTAACATCAGGAAATGAAATAATCGGGAATCCCGAGTAACAGGAAAAGCTGCTAACGTAGCTAAAGTAGTAATAAATCCTGTCAGTAAAATTGTTCCTATAGAAAGTCCATCTATTCCCACTCTCCAGTATAAAAAAAAAAATTTTATCCATTTATAATCTTCGGACAGTTGAATTAATGGATCGTCCATTTTATAATTATAACAAAAAGCGTAGGTTGTTAGAAGAAGTTCTAAGATACAAATGCATATAGTATACCATTTATTTACTTTATTTCCCCTATGCGGGAGAAATAACATTAACGAACCAGCAGATATTGGAAAAACAACAATTATTGTTAACCAAGGAAAATCATTCGTGGTAAAGACAAGATACACCAGGTCCAAAGAACGCGTACTCAAAAAAATATATAAATAAAAAATATAATTTAACTTTTTTGAGTACGAGTACTTGTCAATAAAAAAAAATAAAATTTATTCCAAATTTATTCAAATGAGGTTTTCGGTAACATATCAATAAGCTAGACCCATGCTTCGAGTTGTTTCATGCCATAAATAAACTCGAACGCTCAAAAAATCCGTCGGACAGGCAGATTCACATCTCTTACAACCAACACAGTCCTCGGTTCTTGGAGCGGAAGCTATTTGCTTAGCTTTACATCCATCCCAAGGTATCATTTCTAATACGTCTGTAGGGCATGCTCGGACACATTGAGTACATCCTATACAGGTATCATAAATTTTTACTGAATGTGACATAGGATCTATAGTTTTTTTAATGTCATAAATTTTCAATCTAGTAAACCTCTAACTGAACGATATATTAAAATACTAGATGAAGCAATGATTTCCTTTAATAGAATTTTTGTAATGAATTCTGGCTCAATTGATAAAAAAAGGGGCTAAAATACTTTGATTTCTTATATTTTCACAAATATAATCTAGTAAGTCATAACCTATTATATATATGCAAATTAAAATCTATAATTTTTTTTTTATGCTACTTATTTAATAAGGTCGATTGGTTGATGCGAGTTGATTTTCTGTTACGATAAATTGCCGAAACTATAGCTAATCCAATAGCTGCTTCAGCGGCTGCAATTGCTATAACAAAAATGCAGAAAATATCCCCTTTTAGTTGGGAATTATCAAAAAAATCAGAAAATGTTACGAAATTCATATTAACTGCATTGAGTATAAGTTCAAGACACATAAGAGCCCTAACCATATTTCGACTCGTGATCAATCCATAAAGACCAATAAAAAATAAATAGGCACTCAAAACAAGTACATGTTCGAGTATCATTCAGCAACTCCTTATCAATTTTGATTCATTTCAATATGAACAATAATTCACCGGATTCAATTAACTAGAATATAAAAAAAAGTACGAATAAAAAATATATTTAGGTAAAATTAGGGTAAAATATTAATATTAATTTATAGTATTAAATCAAATTTAATTGAATGAACAAAAAAAATATCATAACATACATAAAGTTTTCTTTAGTCTTTACTATACTAATTGAACGTTTTTTATTGACGAGCCACCGAAATTGCACCTATCAGAGCAACTAAAAGAATTATTGAACTGAGTTCAAATGGAAGAAAAAAATCTGTTGATAAATGAATTCCTATTTGTTGACTATTACTTATTAAATCTTGCTCTAGAATCTGGTTTAATCTTGTAGTCCAAATAACCCCGTACCATGACGTATCGAGAATTGTAGAAATTAATGAAAAAAGAATAGTTGTACAAACCAACGAAGTAATCCCATTCCCGACGGTCCACAGATTGAAATTTGTGTAATATTCTGAATCATTCATGAACATCACAGCAAATATGATTAAAACATTTATGGCCCCCACGTAAATAAGGAGTTGTGCAGCAGCTACAAAATGGGAATTTGATAGAATATACAATAAAGATATACAAACAAGAACAAATCCTAAGGAAAAGGCCGAAAATATTGGGTTGGGAAGTAATACCACTCCCAGACCTCCTACTAGAATACCGGATCCCAGAAAAATTAAAAGAAAATCATGTATTGGTCCAGGCAAATCCATTATATTATAAAAATAAGAAAAAAATCGAAACCCTTTTCATGACCTTATTAATTTAACCGGGAAATTTTTTTTTTTTTTCTAATAGAGTGAAATTAGAATCTAATGGAATGGATATGAATTTATGTAGATACAATTATTAGACAGTTTCGCTTTTTTATGCTAAAGTGTTCAACCTATCTGTTTAAATAAAGTAATTACGAATTTATTATATTAAAAGAATGAGCCTTAATACTTAAGATTATTATATAAATATAATAATAAGTTTTTAATTAAATTCTTTAATTTTAATATAATTCAAAAAAATTGAATTCTTTTTTTAATAAACTTAATGGGTTTACCCATTTTTTGTTTGAGGTGAATTTAAAATTGTTCGAATAGTGTAATCGTCAATTACTGACATTGGTAAACGACCCAAAGCTATTTGATTATAATTCAATTCGTGACGATCATAAGTTGAAAATTCATATTCTTCGGTCATTGACAAACAATTTGTTGGACAATATTCAACACAATTACCGCAAAATATACAAATTCCAAAATCAATACTGTAATTAAGCAATCGTTTTTTTTTTATATTCGTTTCCAATTTCCAATCAACAACAGGTAGATCTATAGGACATACTCGAACACATACTTCACAAGCAATGCATTTATCAAATTCAAAATGTATTCGCCCGCGGAAACGTTCCGAGGTTATTAATTTTTCATAGGGATATTGAATAGTTACAGGTAAACGATTTGTGTGGGATAAGGTAATCATGAAACCTTGACCAATATACCTTGCAGCTCGTAGGGTTTGTTGACCATAATTAATGAACCCGGTTATCATAGGAAGCATATTGTAATTATCTATAAATAATTTGATCTTTGTTTCTTTCTCTTGTTTAAAACAAGTAATGAATATATTGGATTAATTTTCAATTTATAGTGAAAAGAGTTGGAAAGAAGTAGTTAATAATAGATTACCAAGGGAAATAGGTAAAAGAAATTTCCATCCAAGATTTAGTAGTTGATCCATTCTTAGCCTAGGTAAAGTCCATCTTGTTGCGATAGAAATGAACAAGAACAAATATGTTTTAGCTAATGTAATAAAGATACCTGTTGTTGTTCCAAAAGTTTGATCCATCTCAAATAGCTCCAGAATCGATATATACGGAATAGAAATATTCCAACCGCCTAAGTATATAACTGTCACAAATAATGAGGAAATTAATAGATTTAGATAAGAAGCAACGTAAAATAAACCAAATTTGATACCTGAATATTCAGTTTGATAACCTGCTATTAATTCTTCTTCCGCTTCTGGTAAATCAAATGGTAATCTCTCGCATTCTGCTAGGGAAGAAATTATAAAAATGATAAAACCTATAGGTTGACGCCACAAATTCCATCCCCAAAAACCATATTTTGATTGTGCCTCAACTATATCAACTGGACTTAAACTGTTAGATAATCCTAGTCGGTGATAACATTACTATTCTCACCGCTATTACAAAACCGTACATGAGGTCTTCGCCTCATACGGCTCCTCGGGGGCCAGAAATAAATCTAAGGACCAGATTAGTATTATTTAGATGGATATGATGTGTTCTAAAATAGATTAAATATAAATATATCTGGGGTCCCGAATTATACCAATGGAATTCTGTATGCTCAAATTCTAAGAATAAAAAAAAGCGCTTCGGAATTCATCTCATCTTTTACAAATTTTAATTTCTATTTGTTGAGTCATAACTTAATCCTTTAATAAAAAACGCCTTGTAAAAATAAAAAAAGGTATTTCAGCCCATCGTGGTTTTCAATTACGAAAAAGAATTAGACATCCTATTAGTTTATTATTCATGACAGAAATTCTATTTTATTTTCGAAATATATGAAAAAACTATCCTTGTTTCGTTCCTATTCTTCTTTCCTTTTTTATTAAAAAGTTGGTGGACTTAAAAAATAAAAGATTATTTCGTTTCTGATAGTCATTACATTTATCGGTGGATAGGAGCATACTCTGAATCGGAATCTTGGGGAGTACTGTCTGATCATTTCTACTAATTTCAAGCCCCAATTAATCTTCTTTTTTTGTTATCTTATGGTATGCATAAATATCCTTTTCAATTTGTTTAATCTCTATTACAAATTCTTTGTGTATTTTGGTGTTTCTAACCATCCACTCACTTTTACCTAATTGCCGCTCACTTTGTAATACATGTATGTTAATCTATATAACTGATAGTGAAAACGCCATATGGTTAATATTTTGAACCCGCTTCAAGCCAGGATGACTAAATCAACCAACCTTGGGGTAAAGTGATTATTATTATTATGTTTATTTCCGTTTAACCTTTGTACATAGGAAATGAGACTCAATTTTTTGTACTGCTAATTTCTGAGCAGTTTTTTTCACTCATATATAACTATCAAATTCCTTTTATTAAGATTAACCCAAAAATAAATATATAAATTACGTTTTTAACTTATTCGTCTAGAAGAAACGTATTTTTAGTAAAAATGTTTATATTTCAACGAATCGCACGTAGAGATATTGATAAAACACATAGAGTTAATGGTATTTCATAACTAATCGATTGGGCAGCAGCTCGCAGACCACCTAAAAAAGAATATTTATTATTTGATCCATATCCTGACATAAGAAGTCCAATAGGAGAAATACTTGAGATGGCAATCCATAAAAAAATACCCATATTGAGATCCGCTAAAACAAGGTGATTGCTAAAGGGAATTACTGAATAACTTAGTAAAATTGAGATAACTGCTATCGACGGTCCAATACTAAATAAAGGGCTATTTACTCTAGCTGGACGAAGATCTTCTTTAAAAAGTAGTTTTGTCCCGTCGGCTAGGGCTTGAAGAATTCCCAACGGGCCCGCGTATTCAGGTCCAATACGTTGTTGTATCCCTGCAGATATTTCTCTTTCTAACCACACAATTACTAGCACACCTGTTATGATTCCCAATACAAGATAAAATATAGGGACAAACATCCATATTAGTCCGTAGACCTCTTTTAAAGATTCCAATCTAACAAAAGAATTTATAGTTTGTACTTTTGTTGCATAAATTATCATTTTAACGATCAACTTCTCCCATAATTATATCTATGCTACCGAGTATCGTCATAATATCAGCCAATTTCATTCTTTTAACTAGTTCAGTAAGAATTTGCAAATTAATAAAACCCGGTGGTCTTATTTTCCATCTCCAAGGAAAACCACTTTGATCTCCTATGATAAAAATTCCCAACTCCCCTTTTGGGGCTTCAACTCTTACATAAAGTTCTTGTTTCGATAATTCAAAAGTAGGAGAAGGTTTTTTACTAATGAATCGATATTCAAAATCATTCCATTCTGGATTCCTTTTTTTATCAAAGCCTCTGCTTTCTAAATTCTCATAGGGACCTCCCGGAAGTCCTTCCAGAGCCTGTTGAATAATTTTTATGGATTCTGTCATTTCGCTAAGTCGTACTAAATAACGAGCTAATGAATCCCCTTGTTTTTGCCATTGAATTTCCCATTCAAATTCATCGTAAGACTCATAACGATCAACTTTACGAAGATCCCATGGTATTCCGGATGCGCGTAGCATTGGTCCGGATAGACCCCAATTTATTGCTTCTTCCCCACCAATAATCCCAACTCCTTCAACCCGTTCTAAAAAAATAGGATTTCGTGTAATCAGTTTTTGATATTCAACAACCTCGGTTAAAAAATAATCACAAAAATCCAAGCATTTATCTATCCAACCATAAGGTAAATCAGCCGCAATTCCTCCAATACGAAAAAAATTATGCATCATTCTCATACCGGTGGCAGATTCGAATAGATCATATATAAATTCGCGTTCTCTGAAAATATAGAAAAAAGGAGTCTGTGCACCAATATCTGCCATAAAAGGGCCGAGCCATAACAGATGAGAAGCTATACGACTCAATTCCAGCATAATTACTCTGATATAGCTGGCCCTTTTAGGAACTTGAATATTTCCCAATTGTTCTGGTCCATTTACTGTTATTGCTTCTGTAAACATAGTAGCTAAATAATCCCATCGCGTTACATAAGGTAGATATTGTATAATTGCCCGGTTTTCTGCAATTTTTTCCATTCCCCTGTGTAAATAACCCAATATGGGTTCACAGTCAACAACATCCTCGCCATCTAGAGTAACAATTAAGCGAAGAACACCATGCATGGATGGGTGGTGAGGTCCCATATTGACTATCATAAGATCTTTTCCTTTAACAGGTCTCTTCATAAGTTTTTCCTTTATTCGTTCTAGCATGAATTATATTGCTGAAAAATAAGTTTATGAAAAAATAAAATATCTAAAAAATTAATAAATTCACATTTTTGTAATTTAACGAGTTTTAAATTCCCGAATATTCAACTGATTAATTAATTCTTTATAACGTACTCTATTTTTTTTTGACAAATAGGCCAGCAGTCGTTGACGTTTTCCCAGAATTTTTCGTAGACCCCTCTGAGATAAAAAATCTTTTCTGTGCAATTCCAAATGTGAAGTAAGTCTTCGTATCTTATTAGTGAAACTGAATACTTGAAATTCAACGGATCCCTTGCTTTCTTCTTTTTTTTCTTGAAATGAAATGAATGTATTTTTTATCATAAAAAAAAATCCTTCCCTTTTTTATATGAATTGAAAGATATGAGTTTTACTGATCAGTAATAATAGTGGTATTTTTTTTGTACAAGGATCTGAATTTAATTAGCAACTTAATTATTCTTAATTTTATTAAAAAGTATAAATTTAGATCTAAAAAGGAGGATTCTTTTAATTTATTTATGTATCTGTTCTGATTGGTATCTACGTCATTGATTAAATTAATCTCATGTATAAAGATTGAATTTAAAACAATCCCTCATATTTGTGCATACAGTTGTTTTCATATACCGTAACTTATATATTAGTTTTTTATAGTAAAACAGATCTATCATTAATGAATTTTAAATCGTGAATACATATGTATTCTTATCATACTGAAACGATTTCCGTTAGTAGTATTAAACCAATAGCGATTCATACAAGCTAAATCTTCTAATCTAAAGTTGGGCCAAAGAAAGGTTTTTAATTTAATGAGGTTTTTTTTTTCCTTATCAAGATCTTTCTTTTTATGCAAAACTGTGGTCCAGTTTTGAATATTCTTATCAAATCTTGAATTTATATTCCTCGTTTTTTTTTTTTTTAAGTTGAAACAAATTAGAATTCTAAATTCTCTACGTCGTTTAGGGGATAGAATATTTTCCGGAACAAAGAAATCATAATTATATATATTTTTTTTTACAGTTTTGTTTTGATATTTTGTAATGGATTTTTCAATTTTTTTTTTGTATCTTTTACTTCTTTTTTGTTTATTTTTATGAACCAATGAAATATATATGGTTCTATATATCATAAGTTGTCCATCGTTTTTTACAGACAAACGTACAGGTTCAATAATAAAAATTACTTTTTTCATTAATTTTGCAAAAGTTAAATTCTTCTCAATCATTAGAATGTCTAGACTCATCTCGCCTCTTTCAATAGAAGATATCGCTATATCGTTTGGATTTTTTAGTCTAACCAAGAGACAGTATACTTTTACATTATTGAGAATTTTTTTATTAAAAAACCAATTCCATCGCAATTGAAAACGCGAATACCTTGTGAGAAATAAATCGAGTTCCGCTTCTGTATTGCTTTTGTATTGTTTTTTTTTTTTACGTTTTTTTATCTTCGATTCCGCATAATTTTCTTCAATAATTTTTTCTTTATTTGATATAGCTGGTTCAGGATTTCTTTTTTTTTCTTTATCTGATTCAAGCTCTCCTTGACCCGCCGATTCTTTTTCTTCTTTATTTAGATTATAAAATTGAGGGTATTTTTTTTCATTTGATCGTATAAAACCTTTTTTCTTTCCAGTGATCTTTTTATTAACATTTTTGTTTTCATTAAAATTGAAAAGAAGTAATTTAATTGGTATCACCCAAGGTTTCTTTTTATATGTACTAGAAAAAAATAAAAATTCTGGAAAGAAAAAAATTTCAAAATTTGTTATACGACGATTTATTATTTCTTCATTCATTCCCATCCAATCAAAAAAGTTTCTTTTTTTATTGGCAAGACCCGTTTTAGTTATTTTATCAACTCTTTGATAATTCTGAACTTTAGTCTTAATATATATTTTTTTACTCTTGGTATCAATCCAGGGCTCAATATTTAATTTTTTTCTAAACAAAAAGTTTAGAATTCTCCAATCCAAATATTTTCTATGCCGGATGTCCCCCATACCCCGAATATTATATTTTTCTAGAAAATAAGAGATTAAACTATTATCTAGAGTAATACCTATAGACATGTAAAAAAAAAAATTTTCTGTAGAATGAATAGATTTGTAGCCAAAAAGATTATATATATAATCTTTTTTAAAATTGTGTTTTGGATTTAATAACGAGTCGGCTTCAAAAAAATTTTGTTTTTTGTAATTATCAACTTTGTTTTTTTCATATGAATTCTCTTTGGTTAAACTTGGCTTTATAACTAGCGAGTCTTCGTTTATTTTTTTTTTCCATTTTTTTGTTACTAATCTAGCCCACGCAACCTGAGGTAAATTGTATTGATAATGACTTCGTAACCAGTTTTTCCATGGGTTTACTTCGTAATTTAAAACTGTTTTATCTTTTAATTCATAATGAAAGATTCCTTGTTCTTGAAAAAAATCCTTTATTGGATTCTTAACAAAAAAGGATGTTATGCATATGTTATATTCAAGAACAGCCTTTAATTTCGAAAAGTTACTAACTTGAATTTTTGATAATTTGTAAAATACATATGCTTGTGATAAAGAGCGTAGGTCATAACTAAAAATTTTTTTTTTTGATATTAAATTTTTTATAGTCGAAATAAAATAAATGGTTTTTTTTTTTTTTAATTTTTCTCCAGTTTCTTCATTCTTGTAAATATATTTATCAATAATTGTTTTTGTTGATTCAAAAAAAAGTTGTGTAGTAATTCTTGGAATATTAATGATACCTAGAAAAATAGCTATAGACAGTTGTTCGATGTAAAATTTAAAAAAAAAAAAAAAATTACGAATTAATCGGGTATTTTGTCTTTTGAATGTCTGCCAAAATTTTTTTGATGACTTAATTATTTTATAACCATAACGCGATTTGTTACAACTATTTGTTAGGTTTTGTTTTTCTTTTGAAATTCCTTCTATTTTATTTCTGATTGTCTTTATTCTATCAATCAAAATCTTTTTTTTTTTTTCGCTGAGTGAAAAATTTATCCACTCCGTGGATTTATTTTGAACAGATAGTTCATGAATCATCTGATTACTCATTATTGAATCTTTTTTAGTTTCATTTAATTCATATATTTCTCTCAGGCCAAATAATGGAATTAGATTTCGTTTTGAAAGGTCTTTCATTTTTCCTTTTATAAAAAGAAAGTTTTTTTTAATCCAGTGTTTAATTTCTTTTGCGACTTTTAGGAAAATTATTGCTCTTTCTTTGAAAATCCTTAAAACCAGAAAAGACTTAGTTTTGAGTTTTTTTATTCTTTTTTTTAATTCTTTAGAAATAGGTTCAAAAAAAGAGGGCTTTTTTTGGGCAGAACCAAACGGTAGTTCGGTTTCCATCCCCCAAACTGTTAAAAAACAAAAATCGTTTTTTTTTACTTTTTCTTTTGTTTTTTTTAGCCGAGCCTTCCGAGATGATTGAAATTTCGATTTATGCCAAGGTTTAAGATAAAAAGGAAATAGTATTTTTATCTGAATACCATCCGTTAACCAGTTTCTTGGAAATTCTGTTTCGGACAGTTGAACCCCATTATAAGTGCATTTAACATGCATTTCACGTTTACAATCCTTTAAATCCTCGGACCACTCGGGAAATTGAAATAATAACATACGGACGCTATTTTTAATTATTATCAATAAAGGTAATATAATATATTTTCTAAGAATAGATTGAGTTACTAAGAGAGAACCTCTTATTATTTGAGCAAATAGGAAGCTATCCCAAGTTTCTGCAATTTCTATCCGTTTTTTTTCTTCCATTTTTAATTGTTCTTCTTCTTCTTTTTCAATTGTTTTTTTTTTTTTTTTCCACATAAAATTTCTAATAATTTTTTTTTTTAGCCCCCATATATCAAACGAAAAAAAAAAAAGTGGATCTATTCGATCAAAAAAAAGGGGGGAATGTACTTTTGCTTGAAAAAATTCCCAAATAACAGTTTTACGCCTTTGGGAACGCATGGCTCCTTTAATTATCTCTCGACGAAAATCAGATTGTTGTGAATAACGGATCAAAGCCATTTCATTTTTTTGATCAGAGTTTTTATTATCCTTGAGATTAGTATAAATCTCGTTATGCGGCTCTTTATCAGTAAAAACCACTACACGTTTTGCTTTTCTTGAACGAATTACAGGCTCCATAGGTACGTTTTCTTCAGTTTCGCCTTCCAATTCTTCCAACTCACTTTTTAATTTGTATGACCATCGAGGAACTTTTT